TAGAAATTAAAATGTAAATTGATCTTTTCTTGTGTTCGCTGAAATCAAAGAAAGATATTGAAAATGAAAAATCACTTTTGGGACTTGGAATAACCCTTTCTCCGTGGAGTAAGGGAATAGCAATTTATTCCTATGGAACCCCTAGGAACAAGAAGATTTAATCGGAAATATCGACAGATTCTTCCGGAGTTCAAACCAAAGAAAGATGGAAAATTAAATAAAAGAAGATAATTTCATCTTTCTTTTTATATCGAATTTGAATATCAGAATAGTAGATAGAGTCATGATTCAATGGGTTAGGTCCACTTACTTTTTATTTTGTTGATTGATAATCTTTCCAATGAATTTGGATTGGAATAACAGAAAAATAGGAATATCTGGCAATTAAATGAGATGACTTATCATTATTCATTATAAAATAAAAAAAAATGTTCACTTTTCTAACTAGAATTACTATAATTCTAATTCATTAGAATTATTCTATTTTTTAGAATTCAAAATTTCATAATTCCATTTTCCTTTTCGTTTCCTTTTCGAATGAAATTCGAAAATTCCTTACTTTTTTATTACAAATATCAACCCTCTCCCCTCAAATATGAATACTACCGTTGGGTTTTTATGCAAAAAAGCCCCTTATCGGATTTGAACCGATGACTTACGCCTTACCATGGCGTTACTCTACCACTGAGTTAAAAGGGCCCCTTTGATTCAATTCCTGAATAAGTAACTAGACACTATGAGTCTAGTACATATATTTAGTATTGCATATGCTCCTATTTCTATGTATACTTATTCTATTCTATTATTTCTATTCTATTATACTCTATTAGAATTCTATTGAATTCTATTAAAATAGAATCTATGTACATAGATATATTTTATAGTGGCTCATTACGGAACAATAAATTGAATTTACCTAGTGAGTATAGTATAGAGAAAGGGTAAAATGGTTTTGGTTTATTGATATTGGATTTGATAAATATCAATGCAATGAATTATTTGAAAACCGATCCTAATGGGATTGCTCCATGTACCCGCCAATTCAATATATAATATACCCAATCAATAATCAATATATAATATATCCAAGAAATTTCCTCGAATCATTGATAAATGGATTCCATTTGTCCCTCAACCAAATTCTTATTGAAAAACAATTTTCAATAACTTGTTGATCCCTATCCCTCTTCCCAGATTTCCAGATTGATTATCGTTTTTGAATTTCCTTTTTATTTCCCGGCTTAGTGTGAGATATAAATATGCCCATCAAATCTTAACAATGAATGAATCAATGAATGTGAAAAAAAAATGAAGTTTAAACCCCTCGCCCTTTCCGGTAAACCAATCATTTTCCGAAAGAAAGGGTCCTGTCCTATCCTTCGTATTTTTTATTTTTTCTATTTTTTTTTTTAGAATTCTAGAGTAGCCATTGGAATGAACAATTTAGAAATCGAAATGAGGAATCAAAAAATTCTTATGGACTTATGACAGACGGAAAAATCCTTCTGATCGAGTCATATCATTATATTGACAATTTCAAAAAACTGTTCATACTATGAATATAATATAATGGCGGTCGGGCAAGTATGCCCCCATCGTCTAGTGGTTTAGGACATCTCTCTTTCAAGGAGGCAGCGGGGATTCGACTTCCCCTGGGGGTAGGGTACTACTAAAGGAAGTTGATCCTGGGATTTTCAATAAAGACTGAGATTGACTCTTCCTGGGTCGATGCCCGAGCGGTTAATGGGGACGGACTGTAAATTCGTTGGCAATATGTCTACGCTGGTTCAAATCCAGCTCGGCCCAACCCAAAAATTCGCCGATCCACCATGAAATGATATAACCATTTGTTGTTCTCCGGAAATACCCGATGTGCCGATATGGAAGAATAAAAAATGGATACATACCTTACCTGCCTTTCTTCTTTGATTACATATTTTTCCAAAAATTCAGATCTTGCTAATGATTTAGATTCCTATCAGGATCTGTAAGTATAAAGTATAAGGAAAGAAAGGGGGGGGTAAAGTAAATAAAAAAACTCTTTTTTCCTTGATTCATTGAAAGATTGATTTTCAATCGATTTGGCAATAACGAAAAGATTACTAGTAAGCCGTGTCGATCTCGCTAAAGTGCATATCCATGTAGATATCAATATATCAGTCCCGCCTCTGTCAGTTCCAACACAACGATTCGAATCGAAAATGGAAATGAAGAGGTTTGAATGAAATGGTAAGAATATGTACGCTCTACGCTTTTTTCCCTGGGACTGTAGTTCAATTGGTCAGAGCACCGCCCTGTCAAGGCGGAAGCTGCGGGTTCGAGCCCCGTCAGTCCCGATGGATACAAATCCAATAAAAAAATACATCAATTTATCTCTCCATTTTCTGTGAAAGGGAATAGAACAGAATTTTCTTCCTAACTAGGACCCCCCTTTCTTTATTTCTTTTTTTTCTTTTTCGTTTCCCATTTATCATCAAACCAATATGGTAATTTCCATTTCGTCAACTAATGTTGATTGGTGGGAAAGAAACATATGTGGATTAGTATAAATATTAGTAGCGTCCTATTCAGGATTCCAAGAAAAATAGGAGAATATTAATAAAATAAAGATCAAACAAAGATTCCCTCTCGATAATTTTTAGTTTAAGAGAAGAGTCCCGCTGAAGAAAGAACAAACAAACTCTTAAAAAAAAAAAGAAATAAAAAAGGAAAGGAATTATTGATTGGATCAATAATCCAATTTTGAATTCGGTATGGATAAAAGATCTTCCTATGTTATACTATTCAATTCTCGACGATGAATCGAGTTGATAGCTCAGATATTGTTATTCATGATATTGATCTGATTCGATATCATCGAGATGTCATTTTTATTATCCCATTGAATTTACCAACGAAAGATTTATCATCTCTATGGGATTAAATCCCGAGTTATTGCGAATTAAAGAGAAATGAAACAATGAGATTATGGAAGTCAATATTCTAGCGTTTATTGCTACTGCACTGTTCATTCTAGTTCCTACTTCCTTTTTACTTATAATTTACGTAAAAACAGTAAGTAATATAAGTAATAAGTAAAAAGTAAAAATAAGTAAAAGGGATTAATTTAACTTAAACTTGACTTCTTAGTTCTTATCAATGCAATTAAGAAAAAAATGCAAAAGGATTTCAATTTCGTGTCTTAGTCTTCAATGAAATGATCGGACTAGAATCAGCAGATTTCTATGAAATCGGATAGTTTCGTTTGGTAGAAAGAAATAAAAGCTATTTCTTTCTACCAAACTATCTATTATTGTTATTGTAGTATATAAAAATAAAGATACTTTAATATGGATCAATCTACAATATGTATTTTCCTATTCATATATATATATCAATCACAGATATGTAATGTACATAGCGCCCCCCAATTTTTTTTTCATCTATTATCTATTTGATTTGTATTGGTTCCAATCAATCTGAAATAATAAAAAAAAGAAGGACACCTCTTATTCTTCCGATATTCAGATTTATATAGATTTATGATTATTTTCAAGACCAATTTCGGTATCATATTAAAAAAAATCAAGTAATCTTTTTAGTATTACGAAGAAGTAGTTGATTAAATAGTTGACAGATGATCCCCCGGTTCTATGGGAAACTTTTTCCTATTTCTAAAAGATTAGTAAAACCCAATTGATTTTTAATGTTTGAACCATGATAGGAAATGAGTTCAATAAAGCATAAACTCCATTTCGAAACTAATAAACCAAATAAAAAAATAAGTGGTAAGCATAAGCACGTAATAATGTGACTCACCTAAGGCAACGGGAATATCTTATTATGTGTAGTATCTCGTTAGACTTAGACAACCACTATGTCTATCTTGTTTCCCATAGAAAGTGTGTATCCCTTAATATAATAACTAATAAGAGAACTCTTTTGAAAAAAAAGGGGGGGATAAAAAGGTTCTGCGGTTCCTCATTGTCTATATATCTATATATAGATATATATAGGGTCAATTTCATCGAACTAGAAATTCTAGGAAGAATTTGGTTGGAATCAATTTCTTATTATTTGTATTCCTTTTCCTTTTCAAATAGGAACATGGGAATAATTGAAATATTTATTTGATTGAAAGAGTCCTTTCTTTATCTTTATATATAGAATATATATATATATTCTATATATAAAGATATTGGAATACAGTATTACAATCGAATAGAATTCCGAAATGTAGGTATTTTTTTTTTAATTCCATTTCTCAATTTCTAAGTTAATTAATGAATTAAAAAAATTGCAGAACCGTCTAGAAACTAGAAAACAATTGATACAGTTTGAGTTTGCTCCCTCAACTAAATTAGTAATATCTTTAAAGTCCACTTCTTCCCCATACTACGAGGGAAAGGGAAAATGTAAAGACTACCATTAAAGCAGCCCAAGCGAGACTTACTATATCCATGTGAATTATGCCCCCTATCTCTATCAATATCAATATGAAGGAATTATTTCTGTTCACTAATACTAATACATAGTTAATATACTAGTTAATAGTGGAATCGCTGGCGCAGAGTCAAAAAAAGGAATTCTGTCCTAACACTATTGACGAAAGAATCCAATAAATCGAACTATAACATCTAACAAGTTCTTATATGATCTCTAGTAGAATCGGAAACCATTGAGCACAAACAAAAATATCCGGAGACACCTTTGCAGGTATTAGGGAAATGAATATTCCTAACAGGTAGGAATAAAAAGACCTATATTTTTAGTTGCCCTACATTTCATTAAGTAAAACAAGAATGATCGCTATCTATCGCATACTTCTATTTCCGATTTGATATAATTTCCGATTTGATATAATCCTTACCGTCGCCCGATTTTCTCTGTAAAACAATCGGAAAACTGCTTATTAATTCACTAGGGGGTTAGCGAAAAGAAAGAATTTTTTTTCTTTCTTTTTTCTATTCTAATATTTTTATTTTTTATTTCGAATATATTTCTTTTTCTAATAATATTAATAATATATTTTAATATTAATAATATATTTATTTTTCTAATATTAATAATATATTTATTAATAATATATTCGAATTATAAAATGAAATGAAAATCTATATAAAATCTATATAGATATAGAAATATCTATATCTATATATCTATAGAATAATTGATTTATATAATTATATAAATATATAAATAAAAAAGAAAAAGAAAACGAATTAGCTATTCAATCTAACTAATATGGAATAATAATAATATGGAATAAATGTCATAGCGCTCATAGACTTTCATGAGTCTGTATACAAAGTTTCTTCTACAACTAAAAATGATTCCCTGTCCGACCTATTCCTATCCAATCAAATTCAAGACCCAGTCAGTAGACGGACACTACATTAGTAGTGGAAGTAGTGGAGTGTGGGGGCTATCCTATCAAAATTTACTGATTCCTTTTCACGACTATAATATTTTCTTGAATCCGATACACAAAGATTTACAGCATTTTAGAGAACAAAACCTCCCGATGCTTAGAATTTAGAAGTTTCAAGAGTCCTTTTCCTCCGCTTGCTTCTGCTGTAAAAAAAATTGTCAAGTTTTATATCAGCAAAACCAAATAAGCTATTTCAATTCTCTTGTCGATCAGGCGACACCCGGATTTGAACTGGGGAAAAAGGATTTGCAGTCCCCCGCCTTACCGCTCGGCCATGCCGCCAAAACGATAAAAAATAAACGTAAACTTTCGGTCATAAAAGTCAAAATTCAGGACAAATCAGAACCGTTAACTATTAAATGAAATGTTAATTCATGAACGATTCTTGGATTTGAATCGAAATTTGGTTTTTCCTAATGAGATAAGAAAATCCAAATTGATACATAAAATCAGTATTTCTTTTTTTTTAATAAAACAAAAAAAAAACCTTCTCCATTTCAATTATAACAGCAATTATCAATATATGTAAACCCTAGACCATAAATTATTACACATCTCATCTTATCCGATATCTTCTTATCTTCTTATCTGATATTTATAGGGAATTTTCGGGAAATTCTCGTGCGTCAATTTTGACAATTTTTCATTAATGAATAGAAAATAGAAATTTAACATGACATATGCTGTCCCGAACGACTAGGGCTGCAATAAAGAATAAAGAGAGACCAATCTAGATAGCTATAGCACGTGTGTTTCATTTTAATAAATACAAGTACGCACTTCATCCGCATTTTAAAAATTCGCCTAAAAAAATAGGTAAAAAAATATCTCTCTTCTCTGCGAATTCTTTTTTGAACAATTGAAGTCGTGAATAAAGTTAAGTGCTAAAAAAATAAATTCAATATTGTTGATTATTAGGTCTTTATCTCATCGAACAGATTCTTTTCTTTTTCTGGTGTCCGTGTCCAATCGAATTCGAATGTGGAATATCATAATATGGAATGTAATATCATAATAATCATAATAATGGTAGAAATGGAATCCATTTTTTTGTTTTGATATTCTATAAAAAAACCCCATAAGGAAGTCTAGGTGGAATTTTTCAATTCCTTTCCATTTATATTATATCTGTTGAAAATGCCAATTCCAATTTGAATATCCAATTTTATTTATTCTCCTCTGTTCATAGGTATTTCATACATTCTGTATTTGTAGTTAGGTAAAATTGCATATGATTCAGTAAAAAAAAATGGAAATTCCATTATTGCTAAATTGATTCATATGATTCGATGAAGAATGAGAGCAAATAATGGGATATTTTCTATATCTATAAATTATAAATGGGTAAATTCAAAATAAATGGGAGTGGAAATGGGGGAATGTATACAATACCCGGGTTGAATCAGATACAATTCGAAGGTTTTTGTAGGTTCATTGATCAGGGCTTAACAGAAGAACTTTATAAGTTTCCAAAAATGGAAGATACAGATCAAGAAATTGAATTTCAATTATTTGTGGAAACCTATCAATTGGTAGAACCCTTGATAAAAGAAAAAGATGCTGTATATGAATCACTCACATATTCCTCCGAATTATATGTATCCGCGGGATTGATTTGGAAAACCAGTAGGGATATCCAAGAACAAACCATTTTTATTGGAAACATTCCTCTAATGAATTCCCTGGGAACTTCTATAGTAAATGGAATATACAGAATTGTAATCAATCAAATATTGCAAAGCCCCGGTATCTATTACTGGTCAGAATTGAACCATAACGGAATTTCGGTCTATACCGGCACCATAATATCAGATTGGGGAGGAAGATTAGAATTAGAGATTGATAGAAAAGCAAGGATATGGGCTCGTGTGAGTAGGAAACAGAAAATATCTATTCTAGTTCTATCATCAGCTATAGGTTCGAATTTAAGAGAAATTCTAGCGAATGTTTGCTACCCTGAAATTTTTCTGTCTTTCCTGAATCTGAATGATAAGGAAAAAAAAAAAATAGGGTCAAAAGAAAATGCCATTTTGGAGTTTTATCAACAATTTGCTTGTGTAGGCGGAGATCCGGTATTTTCTGAATCGTTA